GAAGCCCAACGAATGTCAGATGCAAAGCTCCGCACCTCATTAAGATCATATTGGCATACTCTCCCAAAAAAAAAAGAGCAGACCCCATTGAAGACGAGAGTGAGGTACAACAAGGCCATTTCTGTCCACCGCCCTTCTCACGGAGCCGTACGTGGACGTTACCGCTCATACAGCTCCCAGCCAGCAAGCAGTTAGCCTTCCTCTACAAAGAATGGAAGTGTAGATGAATCGACATCAAATAGAGGAATTCGGTTTTTATTTTCAGCAAGAACATGATAGGAGCATCCCTTTCACAAAAACCTACGGACCCCCCCCCTATCCTGCCACTTCAGCATCTTATGATCTTTGATCAGATCATTACGAGCCCTCTCCTAGAATGTTTTTGTAGATTCCTAAAATTCCATGGTGGATCAGGACGAGAATGAATCCGGGAATCCAGGACATACTCATCCTGGAGCTTCTGCTCTCCTCGGGGGAGGTACTTTTATAGATAGAGAGGTGAGTCGAGGGTAGCCCCACGCTTGACCGATTTCTCGGAATCGGAGGCATCTGATGACCCTGAACAAGAAGGAGCTGCTCTCGATGTGAGATCAGCAGCAAAAGCAAAAGAAAGAAGAAGAATAGCCCCCTTAAAAAAAACACACACAACGGACACAAACAAAAGAAACAAGAAAAGGGCCATGATGATGATCCTATGTTCGTTTTCGCTCTGCCCCGATGATGCGCTCCTAGCTCGCGGAGCGGAAAAAGAAAAAGAATCTCTCTATTACTTTGAGAAGAGAATCGTTGGTTTGACCGACGGACTACGTGGGAAATACGAGATCTAGGCAAGCCACTACACCTTCGGTGCCTTTCCCTTTTTCGATAGAAGAACTACTTATCTTCTCTTAGATAGCGGTCGATCGGTTCGCATCTATGGTCAATCAATAGGTCTGCGAATCTATTCTTCTATACGATAAATCGCCATCTCGTAGCACCACCACGACACCGATTCTTTTTCTTTTTCCGAGCCCCCCATGCCGCGACTCCGACTTTGAGTATGATGAATGAGTGGAAAGATCTTTATAGAAGTCCCTGTCCGAAAAAACCAAAGAGTTAGTTTCTATAATACATATATATATAGGGGGGAACCGCTAGTTTTTTCAGAAAAGACTTGCTGCCCCCTTCCGAATTCCGCGAGTGACTAAGCGCGAGACGAGACATAACATAAGGGGCGAATCTACTCTTCGTAGAATCGACCATAGGATATCTTATTTTTTCAGTATATTTGCATCAGGCTTAGCCCCTACTAGTAAGAAGGTGTTCCCGAAAGGGGACGAAACCTGTCTAAGATCCTGTGTGCGGCTTAGTAGCGCGTGAACAGAACACGTAGCCGAAGCGGAACTCAATATTCAACCAACCTATGATCGACCGTGCATTTCTATTTCATGAAAAAAAGCGGTCTGCAAAGATATATCCCGATCTCTTAACACGTGGGCTCAGTGATGCTAGTGGATACTGTCCATACAGAATCATCTCCAGCCGCGATGAAAGAGAGTGAATGGTGTGGTACATGAATTGTACAACCAATGCTTTCTATCAATCCACGCAGAAGAATTCTTTCTAGAACAAATATGTCAATCCAGATAGTTAACGGTACAACCGGTTATCAATTGACATGTCTTCAATATCCCTATTCTCATCTTCCAGTTTTCAACCATAGGAACATACCACGGGGAGTTCTTCCGGTAGTTTACTTGCGGATCAATGTCATTGGACTTCGCTATAAAGTCTTAGTTTTGCGCATTCGGAGAAAGGTCAGACACAAGAAAGGGCTTTCGTCGACCTTAACCAAACTGAAAAAGTCAGAAAAGAGGCTTCGGTAAGCAGCAGCCCCACCAAGTGGTCCATGCAATCAAAGCATCGGCTTGCATGCCAAAGGATTCCTCTTTGGTTTGGAGCTGTAAGCAGCCCTCACAGTCCAGTGGTAACCCGAGAGGTCAGTCAGGTCAGGAAATACAGCCCGATCAAGTGAGGCCGGAAAGACAGGCTAGTGGACTCCTCTGTCCCTTGCCCCTTTCCATCAAAAACAAACCAAGCCCCAGAAGCCGATATGAAAGGCTTCGGTCGTGATAAAGGGAGCCCGTCACAAAAGACCAAAGCATGATTGTTCTGTCCCGGGTGCCTCCCTCCTATTATGTAAACGTAAGGGCGGTGGTTCAGTGGCTAGAGGTAAAAGACTCTCCGGGCCAATTATTTTTCCCGAAAAACCCGTACCGTAGCAAAAGCCGATAGCTTCTTATCGGGAGGAAGACGACATCTCTAAGTGAATGCTTAACAAAAATCTCCAGAATGCGCGGAGCACCATTGAGAGACAAAGATGTCAAGCGGGGAATGAGAAAGAGAGATGTTAATGATGAAGGAGGCTTGGGACCGCTTTCGGGTTGGATTCACTTACCGAATTTGAGTGGCTCCATGTCACAGCCATATAGCTTGTCACAACTCAACACTCCTCCAAGACTAAGAAATGATAGCTGGTATTAGTCGAGTAGGCAGAACTCGATCTAACGATGAAAGTAGGTATCTCCCTGAGTGTAACAAAGAAGGTACGCGATGAGTGTAGAATCGAATTCTTAAACCAATCCAGCTAAGCACGGAGTTAAACCAAGCCAGTCCAGTCCCCGAAACAAGCTAGTAGCTAACTCGAAAGCAAGGGTAGCTCAAACAAAGAAGTATCCCCATCCATACATTCCTAAATGCCCTGAGGAAGGAATGAACTAAGGTATTCCCTATTTTGCAAACTCGGAGTTAGCAAGTAGGAAGTGAAACCAAGTAAACCAAGCGGGTTTCACCGTAAGAAAGATCAATCATAGGCAGGCACATCCGCTAAAGCTTCCAATCTTTTTGGAAAAATTCCTGTTGAAAAGATCTTCTATAGGTCCAGACCATACCCACCACAGTGAGGGTTTGAAAGCTTGCTTTTTTTTATGCTAAGAAAGCACTTCCTATTGTTGCTCGGCCGGGCCGTGAAAGAGTGAAAGAAAGCTATCCAGGAAGACGCTAACCCAAGCCGTTGTTGGAATAGCAGGAAAGACAGGAAGACGCTAACCCATCAAGTAGCTCTCCGAGCCACGATCGAACTGGGAATAAACGCGTAGGTGGAGAAGCAAGTGAACTCTTAACTCTTTTTCTAGGCTCGGGGATCACCTTTTCTTGCTGTCATGAGTGCCCCTTTCTCAAACTTTTCTCTAATATAAGGGCTGCCCTTTGCTGCTATTACATGAGCTTGAAAGAGCTTTCTTTATTTATAACACTTCTCTCTTTCTCAGAGCAAGTGCTTCTGCCTCATCCTGTTCCTGAACGGTGAGGCATCCCAAGCCCCTGTAACATTTGGCTTTTTGCGTCCTTCTGCCCGGCCTGGTAACTGCCGCTTCGATCAAGCGTTAAACTACTACTTATGGCTTCGGTCGAGAAAGGTATGGGCCTATGGGTCGGGTTCGTAGTAGCAGACGGACAATTAAAGTACGTGGGGTCTGCTTGGTGAAGCGAAGTAGACGGGTATCCCCCAACGAACTAGCCACTCGTTATTGTAGCAAGGCGCCGTGGGTCTTGCGAGCTTCTGGGTGTATACGAATCCCCTCGATTCCTCTATATGTAAGGAAATAGCTACATCCAAAAGGGGCAATGGTCGCCGGACCGCCCTGGACTCTCCCAACAGTCTTTAGCCGCTTGAATGGCGCTCTTAGAATGGCTTGTGCTTCAAGAAAACCTACATGGCTGGAAAAAGGGGCACAGACAGAGAACCACTCTGAGTCTTTATTCCCCGTTATTGAGAGTCCCTAGTCTTCTTTCTTTGAAGACATTTTTGAATTCGCACCTTTGGGCTATGACGGTTCTTAGCTTCCCGGGACGGGACTAGCCGACTCAAGTAGGAACGAGGGGTATAACTATTACTACTATACGATAAATGCTTTCCGCCCGTACAAGGCGGCTTACCAAGGCTTACCGAATTTCTTCAACGGCCTATGTGCTACGATTAGGACTTGCGGCTTTACCGACACTGCCGCTTCTCCTTTCTCCCCAGCCCCGAAATGAGGCTATTTACCTTCTCTACGACCACAGACTGAAGTTAAAAGATCCACCGGAGATAGTCCTTTCTTTGACCTATCTTGACTTTAGTGGGTCTACGAATCCGCGGAGGGACAAGTCTGCTAGTGACCAAGCATCGAGTCAAGATAGGAGCAACCCCCCATTCCAACCAACCTATAAAACAAGTTTTCACTAGTATCTGGAAGGCGGGAAGAGCTCTATTGGAGCATTTGGGCGGGAAGCCCTACAGTAATGGGATCCGTTACTTGACTTGTGAAGCCCTGTGCTCGAAGCAAAATCAGATTACTTGCACAAACAAAGAAAGTGACCAAAGATATATTCAAAACTTAGAAAAAGGAAGCCCAATTTCCTGAACATTGCCTCGGTAGAATCAAACCCAACTAATACGAAAGCCCATCTCCCGAAACAAGAAAATCAAAGCAAAAGTGCCTCGCGGCTGTCGCCCCTCTCTCCTTTATGTTAGCCATCCCGGGAGCACCTGACCTCATCTCTGTCGGTGAAATTCGATCACAGACTTTCGCTCCTCTCACATTCGTTCGAGTGGCTTCGCTCCTTATCGAAGGCTTTTCTTAGATATCTCCTTCCGGTTCAGCCGTACCCCCATACTTAACCCAACCTATTCCCTAAGCAAAGGAAGAAGTCAAGTTCCACCCTTCCGTAACCCTAGCTTTGATTTCAGACAGGGCTATAGGTTGATGAGGAAGAAGATAATTCTATAACAGCCCTACTATCTTCTGATCGTGACTAAAAAGAAAGAAAAGAAAGATCCCTACCGTTCGTTTCCGGAGGTAGCCCGGTCGGATAAGAAAGAAGAGAGAAAGGATGGATTGATTCCATTGAGGAGGGCTATCGCTTATATTAAAATATAAGCTATAATCACAGACCGAGTTGATCTCAGAAAGAAGAGGAGGAACTCTCGGGGCCAATTTAAGTTGGATCTGGCAAGATCAGGTGCACTTCGCCTTCACTCTTCTTTGCTTCTCCTGTCCACTATGGCTGAAGTCAAACTAGACTTTGAGTTCCTCTTTTAATAACATAAAAAAAGCATTCCACAGTCGTAGGTACCGACACCGGCAGTCGGATATCAATAATAACTTACCCCGCGTTAGGAGAGTGAGGAGTGAACGGACTCAAATACAGTTGTCAGGAGGGGCCTCCGGCTTAGACATTAGGCATGAGAATCGGCCAATGCATTCACTCACATCCGTTGATTGCGGTGCGCCATACACCAAGCTTGTTTCAGAGCGGATGTCAGGAGTGGAAAGGAAGAGTTCTACCGAGGACTTAGTCAAGCAGTTACGGTAGCAGTCCTCTTTGTAATCTTACATGACAGCTTTCGAATCAACCTTCCTTCGGTTTTTCATTGTCTTTTTCTCTGCTTCTTGCCATTCCGCTTCTCCGAAAAGATAAAAACATACACAACTAGCATACCAACCCATCAACAAACCCAAAGGGGAGAGCGAAGGCACTGTCGGGTGACAGGGATAGAATGGGATAATGAGCTAGAGGAGTCCATTCCCTCACTCGCTTTCCATATTTATGACATCTGCTTTCAATGTCAGCTGGATTGGCTAGTTGATTGTTAGTTCGATTTTCATTAGTTTCAAAGGCTTGATTGCCCCGGCTCAACTCACTAGGAAGATAGAACAAAAAAATGAGTAGTAGCGGCGCAGAAGGAGCTTGACACCTTTCTTTCAAGACTCTCTCCTTGAAGGCAAAAGAAGGAAGTCAGACTTGCCTTTATAAGCTTAGTAAGCCATCGAGGGTTTTCCTTCCTAGGTTTCATTGGAGCAGCAACTGAAAGAGAAAAGACCCTGAAAACAAACCTGAAAACGGATTCGTGAACAGCAGATAAGAGATATACCCCAGAGCTGAATTATCCGAGAGTTCTTTCTTTCAGAACCTCGAGTCACTGGCAGCCGCTCGCCACAAGCAAGCCCTTCCCCATCGAGTTGAGTAGCCTTGAATAGCTCTCTTCTCCCTCTTTCTTTTCGCGTACTCCTCTGTCTCTTTCCTCTCTTCTCTCTTCCATTATCGAGACCCGCATATACAACTAGGTAGCTCATCTCCTTAGAAGAAGTAAGATCTCCTTCCTATATTTATTCTAAAAAAATAATAATAAGAGCCTTTGGCGGATAAGAGAAAGGCTGCTTTTAGGAGCGCTCTTTTGATCTCGAAATTTCATAAGAGAAGAAAGATCGTAGCGAAAGGAGAAAGACTTTTGATTCGAGGCCGAGTTGAGTCAAAAAAAAAAAGCTTTCTCGGCGGTCTTTTTATTCTCTTTTTTTCATCGAGATTGGGTTGGTGTTCAGTGGGTCTCGTTCCGTTCAGGGCTCTCCATCATGTCCCGTTCTAAGTAGCGGGTCCTTCATGTGGAAATCGTCCTTTCCCTCGTGGGATAAATCTATGTTTATTTCGAAACAAAAACTAAGAAATACAAAGCAAAAATGACTCAAATGCCTCGTCTCATGAACTTATTTTCTGTGATCTTTGGTTCCGTGTCTCTGATTCTTGTCTTTTTCGACAATAAGACTATTTTACGGTTCTTATGTCGGATACCCGGGTTTAGGAAGATTCCGACAAGAGTTCAAAGCGTTGTATTTTGTATTGGGAGAGCGCTCTTTTCTCTTCTTCTGGCGAGCGTAGCCGTCAAACTGGGATATGTCTTTATGGAGGACCTATCCCGGGCGGTTGCTCAATTCTATCCGGGGGGAATGGCTGGAGGTCCTGGTACACCTACACCTCCCGGCCCCTCTGAGAATTTTGGCCTTTTTTCGTACCCGCTCGAAGGCGAAAGCTCCCACCAGGGTGAGCGGAGGGGCTCGCCTTCGTTGTCGGCGGAGGTTCCATTACTTTCTGACACCCAGCGCCGCATAGAGTTAGAGAGTGAGTTAGAACACTTAATTGAACATAATGTTTATAAAAAAACTCTTTCTGATACTGAGCGCGAGAACTTGGTAACTTTACAATTAAAGTGCGATCGCGAACTCGAGGATGCTCTCCGTTCCGATGGATTTTCGGACGATAGGATTTTAAATTCTCGCAATGACTGGCGACGTATCGCCTTTACCACGGACTCTAAACCCCAACCTATAAGCTTCACAGCAATAAAGAAACAGATGTTGAAACATAATAATATAAAAAAGACTATATATTATAAGCGAATTAAGAACGCATTAAAAAATTACACTCTCCGTATATGAAAAAAGGAAATTTTCCTGCATTAAGATTTAAAACTTGTCGTCTACTTTCAGGAAATGCGTTCAGAAGATCCTTTAGCAGTGAATTTAATTTAAAATAGGTGAAAGTTGATTTTAGAGTTAGTTTCTGACCTGACATAAGTCCGTCCACTAAAGTGTTTGAGGGACGGGCAGACCTCTAAAGATCCGGTAAACAGGTTAGCCCCGGGCTGGATTGAATCCTATTAGAACTACATCTGACTTTATCCTGTCCAAGCTAGGAAGGTATGTAGGCAAGCTCCACAAGAGCCCCAGTCAGCTTAAATGCTTTTCTTACATAGGCTGAAGCCTTCCAGAAAGTCTTCGTCTAAGCGGTAAGTGGTGGTCAGCTGTCCCCACTACCGGTCGGAAAGGCAGATAGCCGGAGGTGACGGGAGAAAAGCAAGGCAAGGGCTTAGCCCGAGCACGGAAGACAAAGCAAATCGAGATTATTCTATTCTATTCTAAAGGGGTGACTACACCTATCTAATCTAACAACAGAGCTAGCGAAAGCTCGAAAGCGGCAAACGGTAACGACGTCTGGGCTTATGGTCATTTCTCTTCTATAATAGAAAGAAAGAGTTTCCGGGGCGGGCTAGCTCAATTGGGTTATATAGGGCAAAAAGCGCCTGCCGGGGGAAAACTATGCGTTCAAGTTCCGAACCCAAGAATGGAACACTTTTCCTACAGGCAAGGGGTTGCTATCAAAAGCCGGCCTACCGGTTCGACGTAAAAAGAAGACCCAATCCCATTCCGGACGTAGGATAGGCTTGAGAAAGCAAGACTAGAAGAAAGATTGTGTTATAGAGGGGTAGACTGATTCTCAAAGCTCGCACGGGAATCGAGTACTTCTTAAGCGGGAAGTCAGGTTTAGTAGAAGGGTAGGATCCTGTAGGGTTAGAATCTTTGTTAGCAGTCTAGGGCGATGGCGAAGGTTTTAGCCCGTGGGCGATCTAATCATAGGAATGATAATAGGATAGGGCGGTCAATTAGTCCGGTGGCGACATTCAGAATAGCTTCGAATATGTTCTGGTGTTGATACGGTGGGTTTACAAAGGAGAACTAGCTAACGAAGCCTTTAGTACTGACCCGTAGTACGTACTCTTTCGAAGTCCTCATAGTTGAACTAGTATGTGTTTGTTTTCTCGGGTTTGCTCGCATTTGAGAGCCTTACCGCTTCAATGTTTATACTTCCGGAGTGAGTCCCACGAGATAGATCAGATCCTTAGGAAGGGGCTGGTAGCCTCCTGTGGTCTAGGTTGCACCAGGAAGGGAAATTGCACGCACGGGACAGAAGATAAGTTTCCGTTTCCTTTTTATTAGTCTGAGTTCATCTTTTCCGCTTTCAAGCGTGTACACACACTGAAAAAGGAGAATAAGATCCCTTTCATTAAATAGGTAGCTCACTGGAGCAAGCAACGAAGTGCCATAGGGTTAAGGAGAAACTTATACTGAAGTAGGTACAATCTCTTTGTGGATCAATCAATCTATAGAGTTCATAGAGAAAGAAAAACCTGAGATTAGAGTTGGAGAAAGCCGCATAGAATACCAAAAGCAAAGGCGAAGGTTACATCTCAGTCGAAAGCGGTTAATCCGGATCCATTTCATAAGTGGACTCTCCCGGGGTATATCCATCTCAAAGGTCTTCGCTCGGTTCCATAGTCCAATCTAAAGCCTGTGAGGCTGGAAACTTCTACAACAATCTTACATATATATTTCCATCACCACAAGAAAAGGATACGATACAGTAAATGGAGAATCCCCCTTTAAATAGGTTAAATAGGTTGACTCTCGGTTAATTCGGGCTAAAGCCAGTCGTCCTTCTGAAAGGTCCTCTTCTATGGCTCAAGGTTCAAGCTAAATCAACTTCCTTTTCTCACTTAAGCGGATAAGTCAAATCAATGCTTTAAGGCCAGCGCAGTCAAGCAAGATAGGATTCTCAACAGGAGAAGTTCCGTGGACAAGGCGAGCTAGCTGCGGTGCTTTCTTCTTATTGTCGGAGATCAAATTGCTGGTCACTGTGACACTTTCCTGTCCCCTTAGCAGTTAGTGGGCTCTTCTATCTGGGGTTTTTCTCTGGACACATTTGAGCTAGTGCGTGTGAAAATGTCCACAACTTGAGTCTTCACGCCCACATGTGCTCGAATGAAATAGAAACTAGTATCAATGAGCTTTCGTTCCCTTTAGGGTTAGTTCTAGACAAGAAGTCACTGGGACGCAGATATGTTGTACGTAGAACTTTCTTTCAATCCGATACCTATAGCCACTCATGGGCTAAGTCTACCGGTTATCTATAGCTGTTACAGTGAGCTGGTTCTATATTATGTATATACCAGGTTATAGCGGTTTGACTGCCCCTCTCATTTCATTCGAGCGGCTCCGAACAATGGTATTATGCATGACAATTCCTTCATCCTTGCAATACTTGAGAAAGACTTTGTTTACAAATTCCAAACGTTCTAATCACCTTGATCCACCTTCCGGTTTCTTTTCTTTCAGAACCTCGGTCTTGAAATGCTTGAATGCCATGAAAGCTTCATCCTTTGACTTCAAGAATTTGACCCTCATCAATGAAAGATATGAAGTATGATGCACCTCCACATGATTTAGTGCGAGACGGGCCGAGTGAATGTAGTCAAGTATGCCTTTACTAGTGGCCTTGAAGCTTCGCTTATGATGCTTCCCATATACACAATGCTCACAAAATTCCTTGTGGAATAAGTTCCCTTTTCATCAAGATCTCCATACCTTTTTCACTCATGTGACCCAATCACCGGAAATTCATCATGTTCTATCACCATTTGTGCACCATCAACAACCGTGCTTCCAAGCAATTTATACAAGTTTCCGAATACCTTTCATGACAACCAAAATGCCTTTGGAGACTTTAATAACTCCACCTTGCCACGAGAATCAAGCTCCGAAAGTTAAATCAAGCTTTTCTTCAATTCCGGAACATGCCTCACATTTTCAAGTATTCTCACAATGCCATCAAACATCGGCATCGGTATCTTCTGACGCGTCTTCTTCTTTCCTAATTCTATTATGACTCTTGATAGGAAAGGCAGCGAGATGAATCCTCTTGGCAATTGGGAGAGAAAGATGCCTTCCCTCCAAAACTTGACCCGCAGATGCCCGCATTCCACTTCCCACACAAAAATACCATGGCAACATAACCTTCGGTGCCTTCAGTCAAGTGAAAAGCAGCAGCGGAAACTCACTTCATTGAACCTATAATAGGGAAGAGTAGGCAGAAGAGGTCCCTCTAACCGCGGTACATGATGTCGTTTGATCTCGGCATTCATTATTAGCTTATGGAGAGCCCTAAACAAAGAAAACGGAGAGATTTTTAGAGAATCCGCGGGGCTCGCCAGTCCCCGGGTGGGTTGGCCACCCGCTACCTTGTTTATTGATAGAAAAAAAAAGATTTCACTGTATAAGCACAACAGGTTGTATATGGGAGCACGACCGTTGGGGGAAGGTGTGGCCTCTTAGCTCGTCCACATCTGCTCAACCGGACTGAGAACCCACCCTTGGTTTTCGTATCTTTTTTGAAATGGTCTGTCATCCAAGCTTCCCCTGTTGCACAAGAATATAGGGCTAGTTCCAGGGCTCGCGGGGATTCTCGTGTAATTGAGCCTCCACCTTTACCCTGACCTCCAACCCTTCTAACTGTCTGAATTCCGATTCATTCCGCTCTGAACTTTTACTGGGTACGTATCCCTTCAACATTCTACCCCGAAACCCTTATATTCATTTACTGTATTGTATGGTTGATTGCATCATCTATCATCTGGCTCGTAAGCTGATGTCGCTCACTTGGCAGGAGCTTGTTTTCCGGGATTTCGAATCGAAGTTGGCAGATGTAAGGTTGCGAAGCAACGGTGAAAGAAGGGCCGGTTCTGAACGAAGTGAAGACTTTATTTGCCCACCATCATCAAGAAGGTTGCGAAGCAAAGACGTTTATCCGTGGCTACGGGGATAAAGTTTTTGAGGCAGGCGCACACTTTCAGTGCCTTTCTTTCAGAACCTAGATATCGATTAGAGGTCGATCAACTAAAAGAGAAACGAGATTCTCCAGTTGATGAGCACGAAGACAGACACCCAGCCCATCTCGTTGCGAGGAGCTTTTTAGCAAGCTCTCCACTTCCTGGCAGGGAAATCAGAACAATGGAGATCATAGGTTCTGAAAGAAATAAGACCAGGCATAGCCCACTACCGTGGGATCCCTTGGAAATCCAGCGAGGAAGGAACAAGCCGAAGTGATTAGGCTGCGGATTGGGCTTTAAGATCATCACTTGGTAACTGACAACGGTACGTGCCATCGATTCCCTGGTCGCATTGATACTGGGGGGTAGCTTCGCCTGACACTCAACATTGGCCGAATGGGCACCATTTGTATAGAAAACCCACGTTTTCTTTCAGATGGACTACTTTGTTAGAGTGGAGAGGCGCGACTAGAACTCTTGAAAGAAAGTCTGGAAAGAACTGCCTCTGCTCCTGATGGGAACTTGGTGCTCACCTTCGATCAGAACTCACTTGGGACATGCTCTTTTTTAACTATTGCCTAGGGCTGTAAACCCATCCTATTTCGTCTTTCTCCCGGTAAGCGGGTGCTGTCTGGGAGGTCGCGCGAATGGTATCAAGAAGTTGTTACTTGTCTGTAGTTGGCTTTCGATCGAGGCTACGAAGTAGAAGTGAAGAAGTCCATCAAATTACAATAAAGCGGATAAATACCCGAAAGAACGGTAGCTTGCCGAGAAGTGGCTTGCTCGCTCAAAAGCCCCTGGTCGGTAAGATATGGCTGGATTGAAGAAGCCTTTCTAGCCATGGAAATACCTGTCGGAGTATAAGCACCAACCCTTCTGTTCCCCACCTTCGCTTGCTTAGGAACCCTACTTTTACACGGTTCGCCTCTCACTCACGGGCGAGCTACTTCGTCACTCGGCTTCACTGATTCTTTATTTCGTTCATAAGGCCTTCCCGCGGACCCTTAGTCCTTACCTATTGGCTTGTTTCAGAGTGGGATATAGAAACTTTTCATCCCCTCTTTCTATTAGTTAAAGCAGGAATCAAAGACTTTCGATGATGGGCAATGAATGAAATAGAATTCCTCTCCGATCAGTGCAATATTCTAGCGTTTCCTACCAGGAAAAGTGGCGCATTTCGGATTCTTTGTCAACCAGCTGTAGAAGCCTTTACTCGAGGAATTGGTTCTCAATAGAACTGATGCGCTCCATTTATGAAAAACTTGAGCGAGTGAAGCCGATTGTTGACCATGGGATAAAGGCTCTTAGTCCTTTTATCTCGCGTCATGGGGCATTAACCTTAGCACTTTCCCTATTAGGCTTGCATTCAGGTTTGACATTCGAAATAGAGAAAGGTTTAGATTCCTCCATTTGTGAGCCGATTTACTTATTCAGATTTGGGTACGCGCGACTCTGACCTCTATAGAAGCCCCTTTTCCGCCGAGAGAAGACAATGAATATATGCAGTGGGCAAACCAGAGGCAGGGCTCTTTCAGAAGATTGATTGGCCTGGCGAATGAACGCTGGAATGCCTTAGTCTAAAGCAGGAATGATAGAAAGAGAAGCGCTGCTTCTTTTGGTTCTTTCTATCAAGGGGCATCTGTAATGGACACTGGGCAGTCTGATTCTACGGCAATTGCTCTTAAGACAACTCGCTTGACAAGACCTTGTGGATTGTGATAAATCCGTTTCTGTGGAAGCCGCATGGGCTATCTTTCTGGTTTTCCTCCCTTTCCAACTCCTTAAAGGCTTTGATTCTTAACCGAATTTCTTCGATTCGTCTCCTGGGACACCAAGAGGCTGCCGAGAGTGAAGGCGATTCGCCGAAACCACAAGTGTTATCACGTATCTAATGTCCATTGACCGGAGATATGAGGAACGGAACGAATGAGAGATAGGAAGCTCCGGCCGCGAAAACTCTCTACACTTTCCAATCTTTTACCCTCCCTTTGAAGTTAATTTTTCAGACTATTGCTGAAGAGCTCGTTATGTGGTCTCACTTTACCACCATCTGAAATGGGCGAAACTCCGATTGGTGGAAGCCAGTCTATGAAGATTCTCCCTTTTCTTACGTGCAATTCCCCTCTTTCGGTAAGCATCCAGTATCTCATCAAATGAACATTTCTCTAAGCTTATCCTGTAGCTTATACGTCGTTTGAAAGCTGCTTCAAGGATCCAACGAATAGCTAAAGTTTGTTGACGATCCCTGGCTACAATCCCAGGGACATCATAAATAGTACCAGCTACTCCTACTTTTTCCACTTCGCATATGGGCTTTATATTCTCTACGGCGTCAACCATAAGTTTGATTACATTGCGTTCAGGGCGATGAAAAGTTTGATAAACAATAGCACGAACTCTCGTTCTTTTACCTTCTTTCATGCGAAAGTTGACCAACTTCTTGATCAATTGTTTTTGCTCACCATCCAAGCCCCCCATATAGCTTAGAATTTCCGAGGACGATAAATTGATATTACGCGATCCTTACTGTCCATCTTTATCAGCCAACTCCCCTGTTTCCATCTTTCAGAGTTTACCACTCTTCATATTACTTCGTAACCTTCACTGCAGAGCATCAAATTCCCAACCAATCTATTCCGAACGGAAGCGATCGATCGAATGGAGCTAGCTTACAAGAGGAGGCCCCATAAGCTTCGAAGTTCCCCGGATTTTTTTCATTGTTTGGAAGGGGCGCCTTCCGCCTCTCTTTCCCTCGTTACTGATGCCGCTACAGATGCTCCTATCAGGGTGATTCCTGCCATTGGGAAGAGAAGACAGGAGCACCAGGTCCTGCTTTTGGAGGTTCAATGGTGGGCTTCGGTCGGGATAGATGAGTTGGGGTCGAGTTCCTTAGATACGTAATAACAAATTTTTTCATTGATGGATGGGTAAAAGAGGAAAGGTAAAAGCGCTTATGGGGCATCCCACCTGCCGAGAAGGTTGAAGGGATAGAGGAGGAACCTCTCTTTTGAGGAATAGGTTGGAGGAAAAGCGCTACGCCGGAAATCCTATGTCCAAGCGCTTCAGAAGTCAAGGGAGTTCGATCCGGCTACAACTCTCCTCCTTCCACGCACGGACAAGGATCGGTTGTTGAAAAAAATTAATCTAGAAAGAAATAAGTTCTTGTTTGATCTGCCGCTGTTAGAACACCACAATCTTCGGCCTTTTGAGGTTAATGCTCAAAATGGTGAATCGACCATTCGATATCCGGCGGAATGGAAGAAAAGTAATGAAACCCCCGATGCCTACTAAAAATCCTCCTTTGACTTTCTGAAGAATAAAGCCCTTTACCTTTCTATTCCTTCTCCAAATCTTGTTCAGTTCCATCCAAGCGAGCCTTTGTCTGAATCTTCGTGGAAGAAGAAGAAGCGGTTCACCAGCCACTACATCTGTGGATCCCACCAAAGAATTAAACCTGGCGGCTGCTCGCTCTTTGCACTTTGAGTCACCGGCCACTACATCGATGAAGAATCTCTCCAAAATCTGCTCTTTGATCAGTGATTCACCGGCCACTACATCCTGGGATCCCACCTTATTCTCAAACCTGGCGGCTCGGTTGATTGGCACTCCTGTAGGCTCATCTTGCATACAAATTCTGGGGGTCCCAGGTCCTGCATCCACCAAGAACTTTTCTTCCCTTAAGCGTACTACTTCTGATTGTAAGGCATTACCACTAGATAACTGAAAACTGGAATTAGATCTTGGAAATGATCGACTCAAATAGATGCTCATCGTAAACTTTTGACTGTTAGATTCTTGCTCTAAAAAAGAAAGAAGAAAGACTTGTAAGACATCGCTGGTTGGGTTGGTCCAACCAAGAAAGACATGGGATCTTGTGTGCGTTTTCTTACGATATTTCGAGTTGGATGAAAACAGCGCCCCTAAAGGCCTTCTCAACTGTCTTTTCTACATGTTTACCAGGCATTGGCATTGAAGTAGGCAAGGCCAATCCATCTGTTAATTCTAGGTCAAAAGCGAGTGTAAAATATGTCTTTCTCGTCCTAAGCCCTAAAAGTGCTTCCGCCTTACCTGGAGTTGAAGTTACCGTTGGAGGCCTTTGAGTTCCAGTCTCAGTAGTGGCATTCCCAATATCAATATTTGTAGAAGTGCTCCTAATGGCCATTGCTAAGTCCGCAAGTAAGCCAGTTATATCTTTCTTTTCTTTCGGATATAGTTCCGGCTAGATCAAGCGCATCTAGTGTTGGAGAAAAAAGGGCATCCAATGCTTCTGCCAGTTAAGCCCGCAGTGGGAGGATTTCTCGCAGGGAATTCTGTCACATCCCTATAGCCAGAGTCCTTGGAGTTTCTTTGCCCTTTCCCTTTATAGACAATGAAAGTGTCCCTTCATCTCGACTAGTCCTTCCCCGTAGCAGTCCCGCTAACGGTAGTCCCTGCCCCTCATGTTGCTGTGCCAGTTTCCCTGCCAGGGAGAAAGCTTTTTTCTTTTCATGTGATCAAGCTAGTTCAATCAAGTTATTTTAGGCCAGCTGCCAATTTCCTTGCGAGACACAATGTCTATACGAGGTTTCCCTAGTCGGTAAGAGTTTCTTTTCGGAATGGAGTGATCCCTAGGGAGTAAAAGGTTCCATGGATATCGGAGGTTTTTACATACCTATCCATTTCTTCTGCTTTCTTTTCCGCCTTTTGAAGGTATGAGTACGTTACAGCCCTCTAGTGTCAGGGTGTAAGGGAGAGAGGAAGTGAAGTACTCTATGGATTCTGGGTTCGAGCGAGTGACCAGGTTCCTTTGCTGTCGGTCCAGCCATTGAGGGTTCAAGTCCTACTCCTCTAGAGCGTTCTAAATGAAGGAATCGAGCGAGTGTAAGTGCTTCGCTTGTTACGTTACAGCCAGTAAAGAAGAAAGCCTTTGAGAATCGTACATCAAAACAGTGAAAGCCAGGGTATCTTACCCTAAAAGGCAGAGTTGGAAGACTTTCTTGGTTCAAATCCAATTCGTGAGAAGAGTCAAAGCGACAGGAAAAACATTGGGTTAATAACAGACAAGAAAGCCAAGCTGCAATAGCAATCCAGGAAGAGCACACCTTATTATTCTGTAAAAAACTCTAAAAAGGGCATAGCTTCTAATAGAAGATAGCCATAGCCCATGTATTTCAGTTGCCAGATTACACTAATGAAGTACACACGCACGCGGCAGACAGTTGAATTAGTAAGACTTTGAAGCGACTATATGAAGTGAGGAAATCCAGTGCGATAGATGGCATTTCTAGTGAACCCAGGAAAGCGCTCATTCACCAGAATTTGGTTGGAGCAGCGGTAGGGCAAACCCAGTCTCAGTCCCGCCTATGGAAGGTTGAAGAGAAAGAGAATAGGGCAGATGCCTGATATCCGACCCCACTATATCCGTCCCGAGAAGAAAGGTTCAGAAAGAAAAGAGTTCTCGCCTTGAATAAAGAATCTAAATAGAAGGAACCGGGGAAGAGCGTAACCTGGGTTACAAGGTATAGGTATAGATAAGGTTACGAAGTAAAGGGGAAAGCTTATCTCTATACTTTCAGCAACTGAACGGGAAGGAAAGGACTTTCGAATCGGATGCGCTCGCCGGTGCAACTTGAAAGGCAGGTGCTGTTTGCACATTTACATCCGCTCTACCTTCTCCTGGCCGAAACCTTGAAGAAGGTTGCGAAGCAAAGGTAATTCGAACTCACTCCCAAACGGTAGAGGAAATTACATAAAGAATAGAAGAAAGGATTCTGGCTTATCATTAACAAGATAGCTTGGAGCCCTCCTCTGCCCTAGTGAGCGAAATAAGAACTCAGAGATAGAGCCATTAGGGGAGAAAAAAGAACCTAGTTAGTGCACTAACTCAAACCTAGTTCTTGCACGAAATGTCCTGCTAACATAGGAGCACTCCTACTAAGAAATGGAAGAGCAAACAGGGTCAAAGGGCTATTACAAAATAAGTTATGGACTCGGATATGACCTTCTAATGAGAGTTCCTTGGGGATATATAAATTAGTGGACATATACAAGAACGACCCATTTTCTTACACAAGATTTCTGTACTCAGATCGGTAGGTATGGAGGTCTTTCCAGTTAGACAATCAGTTATATACGATTCAACGGGCATTCAACAAGATAACCCCGAAACGAGGCAACCCCGTTCACTCCGACAAGAAAGGTGTCAAGTCAAAAGGATTGAAAACCTCGCTCTCCCTAGTGGGAGGAAGAGTTATAGTTCAAGCTACCTGAGCTAACTGCTTTTCACTCGAATTCAACTTCACTGCTCTTAGAGCGGAGTCGACATCAAAACTGAACTTCACTTCCATCCTCAAGAGAGGAACCTACTCAACAGGGAATCCCCCCGGCCGCACCTGATAATGATGTGGTGGACGGCGAAAGGCCCTGGGATGCCCTTGGAAAGGCTATCAGGGACATATTAGATGATTGCTTCTAGGAGTTTGTTCAACATTTTTTCTTGATTTGATAGGAATAGACTTTTTATTCTTTCTTTTTTCCGGTATGCCGCTCCGCGAGCAAGGAGCGAGAGAACCAAGGTGGCTGTGGTGATGTCAGAATTTGCACCTATTTGTATCTATTTAGTGATCAGTCCGCTAGTTTCTTTGATCCCACTCGGTGTTCCTTTTCCATTTGCTTCCAATAGTTCAACCTATCCAGAAAAATTGTCGGCCTATGAATGTGGTTTCGATCCTTTCGGTGATGCCAGAAGTCGTTTCGATATACGATTTTATCTTGTTTCAATTTTATTTATTATCCTTGATCCGGAAGTAACCTTTTCCTTTCCTTGGGCAGTACCTCTCAACAAGATTGATCCGTTTGGATCTTGGTCCATGATGGCCTTTTTATTGATTTTGACGATTGGATCTCTCTATGAATGGAAAAGGGGTGCTTCGGATCGGGAGTAATCACTACAGGTTGACAAGTCTTTGTTTTTTGATTCTTTTTTTTTCTGTTTCTTAAAGGTAAAGAGGGCGGGTGGGATCACGATCGACTAAAAGGAAAGTCGACCTGATTGGTTCAAATCCAATTCGTGAGATGGCAGTGATCTTTAGCGCCATAATGTGCTATTTTTTCCTCACCTTCGGTGCCTTGCTAACAAGAAATGATCTATACGACCCCGGTTGACACATCCCGCACGCAATGCGGTCAACACAAATGGTTACTAGCCGTCTCGATAGCAAGGATCTTGAGAGAAAGCTTCGAAAACAGATATAGAATCGCCTACGGCTGCGTTTACATGAATAAGATAGTTAACGGTACAACCGCTGAAGAATGCTTTCTATCATCAATCATAGATAGTTGGTTATGGATTAGACGGGACTAATATGTCAATCCCTAACGACTAATTGACTTGCATTCACGTATAGTTAATTCCCTCGCTATGTAAATAATAAGGGGGGTTTGTACAACTGACAGAAGATAGAATAAGATAGTGGTACTCAAGGTTATCTTGATTCTCAATTGACATGAGGACAACCACGAGCCCTCAGATTTAGAAGTTGACATGTACACGTCCCCTGAAGTCTGCGTCTCCCCCTGATTCTCGAAATCATGGGAGATCTGAGAGCTTGATCAAACCAATGCTCTTCACATGCTTCTCAAATGCAAGAGATTTGTTTACCAAATCTGCGACATTGTCCTCGGATCATTCGCTTGAATCTTGAGGAGTGTCTGTTGTTGCTGATTGTAAAAGAATTTCGGCGGTGTTGTGTTGTCGCCCTTGCTTCATTTGTTCAATGCAAGCCCTCATAAATGCACGTAGGTACATCTGTGGGGAATTTCGAATATGCGTAATTATGGACCTCAACCATACACATTCACGAACACTCTCGTGAAGAGCTATAATCTCTGCATGATTCGAAGAAGTAGCGACAAGGGTCTGCTTAGTAGACCTCCAAGATATTGCCCATAGTAAAGACATAACCTGTCTGGGAACGACCTTTATGCGGGTCAGAGAGATAACCGGCATCAGCAAAACCTACCAAAACGGTACAAGGGTTTAAGGCACGTTAATCACTCTATAGGTCATAGCAAGGAAGTTCTGAAACAACGGTTTTAAAGCATCTCAATGTGTCTTACAAACGAATGTTACGCAAAGATATTTCCGCCAATAGGTTCTAGCGCTTTTACGAGAAGGCACTGAAAGAATGGGAAAGCCGATCTCTTAACACGTGAGCGCCGTGATGCGGATGCAGCGCATACAGAATCATCTCCTGCTAAATCAAGCGATGCTGATTCTACTCGCGGTTGAAAGAACAGAAGTTTTTATCAAGTATTATTCAATCTATCACGGATAGCTCTCTCCTGCAGGAAAGATTGGGTAGTGCCCTTGCTTCGCTCTTTCTTGCAGGCGGAAATAATATTGTCATTTCGGTCGTGCATTTGACTTATTTATGACACTGAATTGCATAGAAAGAAGAAGAAGATATGGCTCTCTTTCTTCAAGCTTTCACGGAAGGACTCAAAGCGCTAGCTCGGGCCAGGAGAACCTTACCGCTAAGTCTTGCTAATAATCAAATGGCCTCTTCAGCCACGAAACGGGTTTCTACCTCACGAGTGATTAACGTTCGAAAAGAAGTTAGTTGTATTTTTTCACAGGGCTCTATGCTTTCTTTACGGACCTGAAGAAGGTAATGTGGTATTATCAGTCATCCCATTCAGTGCCAGTAGGCACACGCCCTGTACG